AATATTCTATTCGTAGAACGGACCCTTTGTTCTGATCTTTCAAACCACTCTATTCCTTTGTTTCTTATGATGTTTTTGAACAATGGAATTGAATTTATTTCTATTGATTGATTTATAGGCTCTGTTGTTCCTCCATAATATATATATTAACTCTTACGAGAAGCAACAAGAAGGAATCAATCGATTTTCTGGATAATTATATGGATTTAAACGGATGAGACATCCTGCAAATCATTTCTATACTAAACTAATAGAACCTTACTCTATAAAAAGATAAAATAAAAACTGTGATGAAATAAAAAAATAAGGATTTTGGTATGCGTAAAAATCGAATCTAATCCGCTTTTCAACCAAAAGAGTCAAAGTCAATTTTTTTGTTTGAAGAATTTTTCTTTTATTTTATAAATAAGTTATACGTTGAAGTTAATTGAATAATAGAAGAAGTTCCATTTGCTCAATGAATTACTCCCTCCTAACCCTTTTTGTTTGTCTACTACTTCCTATGAATCTAAACAAAGGAATTCCAATAGACCCGGAAAAGAAGAAATAGTAATCTTTGACGAACAAGAGAAAAATCATTATTATTTCGATACAAGACGACACAAGAAAGGGTAGAAAGTCCTTTTTCTTGTGTCGAATGGAAGATTAGGAAGACTTATAATCGCTCCTAGAAGTATCTGTTCCTTTCATTTATCCCGTCCTTGCCTTGTATCCTCTTCCTTTGTTTTTGTATGCCTATTGTCTAGTGCTAGGAATGAGGTACAAGTAATGAATTCCATACATCCCACAAAAACAGTATAAACAAAGCAAGCAAAGGGATTTACAGAATTTTTTGATCATACATATTTAATTGTATTGATCGACAAGAATTCCGCGCTTTTTACCAACTTGATGGTAAGGAATCCCTGGATCTAGAAATTCATTTCGTATAATTGAACCTTTTCAAACTGTTTCTTTTTAAGAACCAAAAAAATTTGTGCCAAAATAACAGATGCAAAGAAGAACAAAAGGCCTTGGGCGCGTAATGAATCTTGAAGCACTATTTCTGCATCTCCCTGACCAAACCCCCCTACATTAGGATTGCTTGTTAATGGTTGATCAAGCTTAATGGATTCACCCTCTGAAACAAGAAGTTCTGGTCCTGGAGGTATAATATCAACCACTTTGTGTCCATCCGATGCATCAACTATGGTTATTTCATATCCTCCTTTTTCTTTACGTACTATTCTGCTTACTATACCCGCGGATGTAGCATTATAGACTGTATTGTTACTCTTACTCCCATCAGGATAAATCTGACCCCTTCCCCTGTTCCCACCTACATATATGGGATATTTTAAGAAGTGAAGGTCTTTCTTCATAGCAGGGTCGGGGGAAAGAATGGGAAAGACGATTTCACTATATTTCTGACCTGGAACAGGTCCTATCACAAGAATATTTCTTTTATTGGGACGATAACTCTGAAAAGACAGATTTCCTATCTTTTCTTTCACCTCGGGAGAAATACGATCAGGGGGGGCTAATTCGAATCCCTCGGGTAAAATAAGAACAGCCCCTACATTCAAAGCCCCCTTTTTACCATTAGCAAGAATTTGTTTCAGTTGCATATCATAAGGAATTCGAACAACTGCTTCAAATACAGTATCAGGAAGTACAGCTTGCGGAACTTCAATATCCACAGGCTTATTAGCTAAATGGCAATTGGCGCATACAATTCGCCCGGTTGCTTCTCGTGGATTTTCATAACCTTGTTGCGCAAAAATGGGATACGCATTTGAAATAGATGTTCGAGTTATTACATATATCATGATCGATACAGAAATAGATCGAGTGATCTGTTCCTTTACCCAAGAAAAAGTATTTTGCATGATCCAATCATTGATCCAGGAATTTCTACAATAAATTAGATAGGTAGCTAGTATAGTTCCCTATCCACAAGTCTGCCGTTGTACTGAAATAATTCTACTGAAATAGGAAATAGGACGAATACCTTGAAGAGGTAGAAGTATAAAGAAAGAATAAGTCAAATGGAAAATGCTTTCTTTATATGCGAAGAAAATTTTTGATTGATATCAGGAGATCAAATAAGTTCTTCATTCATTCATTGAATGATAAATGACTACAAGCGAAGGAGATACGCGATTTAAAAAACGGAAGATCAAATATTTCACAATTGTATCTAGAATAACTGGAAAAGTGGAAACAAGACCAGATAGAATTTGGGCGTTATGAGCCAATCCAAAATCATTGTAGATCGAACCAATCATTAGTTCCCAACCAAGGGTCGAGTGAAATCCGATCCATAAATCAGTAACTAAAAGAATCGAAAAAGCTTTTATTGTGTCACTTAAGTTATAGAAGAATTCCTGAATCCAAGAATTAAGAATGACAAGTTCTTCATTACCCAGAATAAAATAACCACTTAGAATAGCGAAACAGATTATATTTGTCGACAAATGCAAAATGATATGGAGATGATATTCATTGTGTGTTTTGACCAATTGTATCGTTTCCTTGTGTATTCCTATACGAAGCTTTTGTATATGTGTCTCTGGGGATTCTTTTATCATTTCGTCCAACAAGAATAGTTCTTCTAATTCTAGGAATTTTTCTAGAACATTTTTCTCTTGAATATCATTCAAAAAAGTTTCGGATTGCCTAGTATTCCACCAATTAATAATCCAAGGTTCCAGACTTTTTTGAAATGAGAGAGAGACCCACCAGGGCAAAAATACTATAGATGCAAGATATGGGAGGGAAGTCAATGATTTCGTTTTTTTCATTTTTTATCTGTGAATTGTTAATGAACTGCTTCATTTGTCAACTCTATCTGATCTGATATTTCTCTAAAGCACGAGTTCTATAACAAGGTATCGAACCTATGGATCTATTCCCATTTTTGTATAATAATTTAGTCCTTAGATCTAGAAGGAATAAGGAATATAGAAATAGACCAAGGGCCCCTTTTCGGATGAAAAAAAAAAAAAATTAGAAATATATATATATATATATAAAGTAAATAGATTAAGTAAATAGGATTTCGGGATATCTCAATTGGGCAAATTCGAACGAATTTCATTTTCATTTGTTCCTTTCGATAAATATTCGAAAAACCTACTTGAAGTAACGAATATTATTCGGATTTCAAGACGAAAAACCCTCCCGGATCAATTCCATTAATTATTTCAAAATGTTGCACTGTCTAACCACAGCGCAGGAATACGGTATCAGTTCCAAATCTGAGGCCTAACCTAAAAAAAAAAGATGAATTCTGTATTACGAAATACATATTCGGATATTTGATGAATTCATACTTAATTAGACTTTTTACTAGTATAAAAGAATTGGGTTGGGCCCTATACGCATACAAAAAGGTTTTGGTATAGAAAAAAATGTCTTCTTATTATAGTTCTTCCATATACGTTCTCCTGCTTTTGGTTTATTCTAGCGGGTTGTTGCGCCAACGGAACGAGGAAACGGAATCTAACATGTTTTTCTCGAATGAATGTTCTGAGGAAAGTATTAAAAATAAAAAGGAAATTAGCAAGCTCCTTCCATTATGCGGAGAAACCATTCATTCTTCGTTCGGTTCATTTCAAAATACTTCAATCGGTACACGCAAGAAATAGGCCAATTCGGCAGCTTTTTGCTCAATTTCTCGTGGAGTCAAATTTTCATCAGTACGAGTCAAGGGAATGGTTCCTTGGCCTCTGATTTCCATATAAAGAATACGACGAGGAAAAAGACCCTCTTTAACCTCCATTCTGATTGATTGGATATCTTTCATAAAGAAGCGAAGGAAGATGCGACGATTTATTCCAGGGAATCCCCAACGAAAAATACACATTATTCCTTCTTTTCTATCGAATCGGTCATAACCACTACCTACATTCCATGAAATTGTGCACCACAAATAGGAACTAATGAATAGACCCGCGATCCCATAGAAAGACATCACGATCCCTTGTGGAAAAAAAAGGATTTGTGGAGATGGAAATCCGGGTATCAGATTCCTACCAAGATAACTGGAAGTTCCAACTACTAAGAACCCTAGTGAACCTAAAAAAAGGATACAGGCCCAGCAAAAATTACTTGCTTTTCGAGACCCTGTTATAAGTTCTATCCATATATGTTCTGATCGCCAGTTCATACTATACTAGATCCAGTTGCATTCGATTGGAATTGAGAAAAAAAATTTGACTTTACTTTTCTTGATGCCGAAGTAACTTTCATCAACTAGCACTAGTCCGATATGAACCATTAGGAGTAATTGGTTAGATACATTGACTTTCTATTATAAAAATATCCGCCCATCATTTTTAACCAGATATACCCGCATATACATGCATTTATGCAGATATCATGTATCCGCATGCATAACAGTTCTTTCATTTGTGTTTGGAAAAAGCCACATATCGTACTATATTACACTAAACAAATATCTGTACCAAAAAAATATCTGTATTATGATTCAGTGTTGAAATAAATTGATGAAATTTGGTCCCATCGGATATCGGATCTAGACAATCTTATTTTTTTGGACATGAAGAAACAAAGAAGCCATTGCAATCGCCGGAAATACTAGGCCCACTAAAGGGACAAAAATAGAGGGTAAGTTAAGATCTGTCATAGAATGGGTACCTCGATTTAATATTTGTACCTATTATAAAGATATCTTATGATAAGTATCTCTATTATAAACTATTATAAATAATATTTAAGTAGTTAATAAGTGCAAGGACAAGGAAGGAGAACTAAATGAAGTGTACCTATTCATCTTTCTACACGAATATGTATAATAATCCGCTTTAAGTTTAAGAAATTTTATTATTATCCCGTCCTTTTATTCTTTCTATCTTTCTAATAAATATCTTTTTATTTTATTAGAAAGATAGAAAGAGTTAAGTTCGCGACTCTAACTAAACTAATTCAATCCAACAAACAGGGATTCCTAGTAAAAAAGTAAAAAATGGGAGTTCTTGGTAGACATAGAAATCACTTCTATTCTATATTTTCATTTTCGATATTTTTTTTTTTTCATTTTTATTCAAAGGAAAGAAACCGTGGAACTGCAATAACTCACTCAGAACACCTTTTAAAAGATTACGCGGTACGATTGGGTCGAATGAGCCCTTATCGAATGAATACTCAGCCTCTTGTGAACCCTCGGGTACTTCTTTATTCAATGTTTGTTCAATTACTCTTTTACCCGCAAAAGCAATGTAGGCATTGGGTTCAGCAATAATAACATCTCCCAACATACCAAAACTGGCAGTTACTCCACCAGTTGTAGGAGATGCAAGGATTGATACATAGAATAACTTTTTATTTGATTGATAATTATATGAAGCAGAAGATATTTTAGCCATTTGCATCAAGCTCAAACTTCCTTCTTGCATGCGTGCTCCTCCAGAAGCGCATACAATAATGATAGGTAGAGATCGATTAGTAGCATACTCGATCAAACGGGTGATTTTCTCGCCGACTACAGATCCCATACTACCTCCTATGAACTGAAAATCCATAACCCCAATTGCTATGGGAATACCATTTAGTTGACCTTTGCCTGTTTGAACAGCTTCAGTTAAACCTGTACTTCTTTGATAAGTATCGATACGATCTATATAAGGTTCGTCTTCCTCCTCCTCTTCCTCCTCTGGATCTATATAAAGATAAAGTTCCTCCTCCTCTGGATCTATATAAAGTTCCTCCTCCTCTTCCTCCTCTGAATCCCATTCAATGGGGTCCATGGAGACCATATCTTCATCCATAGGATCCCAAGTGCCCGGATCAATCAAAAGTTCGATTCTATCTGAACTATCCATTTTCAAATGATATCCACAATATTCACAAATATTCATTCTTGCCTTCAAAAATTTTTTATAATTTGATTCATAACAATATTCGCATAGAACCCATAAATGTTTGAATTTTTCAAAAGGATTTTCATCACTTTCACCTTTTTCATCACTTTCACCTTTTTCATCACTTTCACCTTTTTCATCACTTTCACCTGCAGTACCACTAGAATTCCCACTTTCAGTACAAAGATAACTATCAATGTAACTATTAATAAAACTATTAATAATATAATACATGCAATGATAATAGTAGTACATGCAATGATAATTGTAGTGATTGTTACTCTTAGACCTATTATTCATCAAATAACGGGAATAAAAATCTCTTACTTCCCTCACCAAAGGACTAGACTTTTCAATATCAAAATATATAGAATAACTGTTACCATTACCATCCTTAACTAAAAAAGTGTTATCACAGATCGAACGCCAAATATCCCTGATATCACCAACATTACTGAAACTATAACTACCAATATCACTCCAACAAGGAATGTTATTCTCCGTATCATTTAGAATGGGCTCTTCGCTTCCACCGGTATCTCCAACAGCATTAAGACTATCCATTGATTTACTTAGCCCACACTTATGTTCTAACTTCGCCGTAGATAACATCGAATTGAACCAGTGTTTTGTCATAGAATTTTTCTCCTCCACCATATTTGAAAAAAATATAAAAATATAAGAGATATGTTCTAACTTCGCCGTAGATAACATCGAATTGAACCAGTGTTTTATCATAGAATTTTTCTCCTCCACATATTTGAAAAAAATATAAAAATATAATAGATGAATAGTCATTGGATGAATAATCATTTTACTATTTTATTTCCTATCAGAATTAAGCATATGATGCAATCATATGCTTAATTATATTATAAATATCTCAATCTCAATCTTAACATATAGAGAATTTCTTGTCAAGAATAAATTCTAGCGAAATGAAACGAAAAAGACAAGGGGTATGATAGAATCTTTTCCTCAATTATAAATATCTCAATCTCAATCTTAACATATAGAGAATTTCTTGTCAAGATAGGATCCCACATGATAGCTCTCTGATCCGTTTACTGTTAGCGGATTAGTATTGCTTAGAAATAATATTCCACCTATAATCCCCGAGGCGATGGGTCCTTTTTTTGTGATGATAAATAACCTACTTAACTCAGTGGTTAGAGTATTGCTTTCATACGGCGGGAGTCATTGGTTCAAATCCAATAGTAGGTAGAACTTATTAGATACCAGAGTCAATGGTATCTAATAAGTTTTTCTACCCATCTTCTTTTTTTCGTTGTATCATCTAGACTTGATTGTGTTCAATTGGCGGAATCAAAATGTGGTGTATAATAAAGAACTTCTAAAGTAAAGAACTTCTTTTGATTATTAGGAAATAACATTCACAGCCTCTACTCGTGTCCTAGCTCGTCTGAGAGCTAGATTCGCCTCAATTGCTTGTCTCTTACCCTGAGCTCTACTCAAGTTAGCTTCAGCTATTTCAAGAGCTTGTTGAGCTTCTTGCGGATCAATGTCAGTACTTATCTCCGCATCATTTCCTAAAATGGTGATCTCATTATTACTTATTCTAGCGAAACCGCCCATCAGGGCCACCGTTAACCATTGGTCGTTGAGGCGTATTCTC